AATATGTATGTCATTAAAGGAAGGGGGTATAGTTTAATTTGGTAAAACATATGTTTTGCGTACATAGTAGTATTGGTTCAAATCCAATTACCTCCAAAACAGTAGTAGGAGAATAGCTTAATGGTAGAGCTCTGGTTTTCAAAACCACTGGTTGAGGGTTCAAGTCCTTCTTCTCCTGTAATGTTTAATAAAATTATAAAAAATGTTAATTAATAATTGTCTTTTCGTTGTTCCAAGTCCACTTGAGCAATTTGAAATTATTGCTCTAATACCTCTAAATATAATGGGATTCAACTTTTCGTTAACAAATTCTTCATTTTTTTTGATTATTGCCTCTTTAATTCTAGTTTTTTGAATTAGTCTAAGCTTTCATAGTGCTGCACTAGTACCAAATAATTGACAGTTGATGAAAGAGTTTATATATTCTATAACTTCGAATATGGTTAGAGATAACATAGGGAAAAAAGGGGAATTCTATTTTCCTTTTATTTTTTCTCTTCACTTAATCTTGCTTTATTGTAATTTAATAGGAATGATTCCATACAGTTTTACTGTTACAAGTCATATAATATTTACTTTCGGTTTAGCATTAGCAATTTTTATAGGCATTAATATTATAGGTGTTCAAACTCATGGATTTAAATTTTTCGCTTTATTTTTACCGAGAGGAGTTCCGATTGGAATCATTCCTCTTTTAGTAACTATCGAGTTTCTTTCCTACATAGTAAAGGTTTTTACTTTATCAATTCGTTTATTTGCTAACATGACCTCAGGTCATACTTTACTTAAAATAATTGCTGGGTTTTCTTGGACATTGCTTTCAGCAGGAGGAGTTTTAGCAGTATTACACTTGATACCTTTAGGACTCTTATTAGCTTTAATCGGATTAGAGCTAGCGATAGCAGGTTTGCAAGCTTATGTTTTCACTTTATTAACATGTATATATCTAAATGATGTCTTAGATATGCATTAAACTATATATAAAATGCCTCAATTGGATCGTATAATAATTTTCACTCAAATTTTTTGACTTTTTCTAATCTTTTCTATTTTGTATGCTATATTAACTCATTTTTTTTTACCAGTAATTCTTAAATCTTATAAGTCTCGAAAAATGGTAATTGAAGCCAACTTACAGGAAACAAATGACTTGATTAATAAAATTGAAAAAAAGCATAGTTTTCTTAAAGATTCTATAGTCAAGAATCTTTTACTTACAGAAAATTATGTAACTGGGAATTTAATAAATCCAAAATTCAAAGATTTTGACATGAAAATCCTAGTTATTGATGAAAAAATAGCAAGGACTTGCATAAATTATATATCTTATTGTAATACGCAACTGTTAGAGTCTATTGTTTTATTTTCCAAGTTTTAGTAACTTAAAAAAGCGTAAATATGTATTTAACCATTCTAGCGTTACCTTTGATAGGGTCTTTAGTTTCTGGATTTGGAGGTCGTTGATTGGGTTGTTGAGGCTCAAGTCTACATTCAACTTTATGTGTATCTCTATCATTCTTTTTATCAATAGCAGCTTTTTACGAAGTAGGCTTATGCGGTGTTTCTTACCATATAACTTTAGGAACTTGGTTGGAATCTGGAATTTTTAAAGTTAACTGAGGGTTTCTCTTTGATACAATTACCGTAGTTATGTTAATAGTGGTAACTTGTATTTCTAGTTTGGTTCATTTGTATTCTATAAAGTATATGGAAACAGACCCGCATCGACCTCGATTTATGGCATACTTGGAGATATTTACTTTTTTTATGTTAGTTTTAGTAACAGCTGATAATCTTCTTCAAATGTTTTTAGGTTGAGAAGGTGTAGGTTTAGCTTCATATTTATTGATCAACTTCTGATTTACACGTTTACCAGCAAATCAGTCTGCAATTAAAGCTTTAGTTGTCAATCGTGTCGGTGATTTTGGATTAACTTTAGGTATTCTTGTGATCTTTTGGACGTTCCAATCTATAAATTACTCGGTTATATTTTCAATGACGCCTCTTTTTGAACATTTTTCTTTTTCATTTATGGGTTTGAATTGACATAGTATTACTTTGATAAGTCTATTCCTTTTCGTAGGGGCTATAGGAAAATCAGCCCAATTAGGTTTACATACATGGCTACCTGATGCAATGGAAGGGCCAACACCTGTTTCAGCATTAATACACGCGGCAACTATGGTAACAGCTGGAGTTTTTTTAATGATTCGCTTTTCCTTACTCTTAGAGTTTTCACCGGTTATACTTTGTTTATTATTAGTTTTAGGTTCGCTAACGGCTTTTTTTGCAGGGATGACAGGAATTTTTCAGAATGACTTAAAAAAAGTCATAGCTTATTCTACTTGTAGTCAATTGGGTTATATGATTTTTTCCTGTGGATTATCTTGTTACGAAGTTAGTTTATTTCATTTAACTAATCATGCCTTTTTTAAGGCTTTGTTATTTTTAAGTGCAGGATCAGTAATACATGCCGTAAGCAATGAACAAGATATGAGAAGGATGGGTTCTTTAATAAATTTTTTACCTGCAACTTATTCTTTAATGTTAATAGGCTCGTTGGCATTGGCTGGTTTTCCTTTTCTTACAGGTTTTTATTCTAAAGATTTTATTTTAGAATTAACTCAAATTTCAAGTTATAGAAACTTAAATTCTTTTTATATTTCGTTTTCATCTTGATTAGGCAGTGTTTCTGTATTATTTACAGCTTTTTACTCGTTTAGACTAATTTATCTAACTTTTCTAAATAGTAGTAACCTTACCAGATCATCAATAAGATTAATTCATGAATCTTCTTTTTTAATGATTTTTCCTCTAGTTCTTTTAGCCTTAGGTAGTTTATTTTTTGGATATTTAAGTAAAGATTTATTTATAGGTTTAGGTACCGATTTTTGGAAAGGTTCTATATTTATTTTGCCTACTAATAACTTTTTCGTAGAAGCAGAGTGATTATTGGTAGCAAATAAATGGTTACCTTTTGTATTGACTATTTTAGGAATATTTTTAGCTAGTCTAATTAATATTACAAACATATATAGATATTTTATGCTTCAAGCTTATAAGCTGACTTTTTTCTTCGCATTCTTATTAAATAAAAAATGGTTTCTAGACATTTTGTATAATAGAATTTTAGTAATTCCTATCTTAAATTTTGGTTATAATACCACTTTTAAAGTTCTTGATAGAGGTTTTATTGAATTATCAGGTCCTTTAGGCTTTTCTATATTTGTTTCAAATTGATCTAAGGTAATTTCGAAACTACAAAGTGGTTTATTGACACATTATATATTTTTTTTAATAATCGGTATTTGCTCTTTTTTCATGATTTTAACGTACAACAATTTAATGTTCATCAGCGACCCCAATTTGTTAATTATTTTTCTTATTCTAGCTTTTTATATTTAAAACATATTTGAGAGTCTATAGCTTAAATGGTAGAGCGTACGCGTGCGATGTGTTGGTAATTTAGTTCTTAATATATTATTACTTTATCCGTTTATTCGAATTGATTTTTTATGTAAGTGCAAATCTTACCGTTTTGGGGATTTTAAATGCTTTTGTAATTATTATCTATTTTTTGAATAGTTAAAGCTTAATTATAAACTGAATTTATGAGTACGTACAGAAACTTATTGAAAATATCTAAACTCTAAAGAAAATTGAATAGCGTGCATTCAATTCAAATCTATCTAATTCAGGTATAAAGTAAGACTCTATTAATTCTAATAAGTAAAAAATCGAAACGCTGAGCAAAAAATGAGATTTGAGAAGCAAAAGTTTGTTTGTAGCGAATAAAATGTGCCTTTCATTGACGTAAAAAATTCATTTTGAAAAAAAAGCTGTATGATAAGAAATTATCATGTACAGTTTTAAGCAAAGTTATTCAAAATTAACGATTGCAATTTGATAAGCGTAATGTTGATTGTTCGAACCAATCTAGACTCAAAAAAAGTTTTTTATGATTTTTAAAACTTTAAACCCTTTAGTAATAACTTCACTAATACCTTTATCAGGTATTCTTTTTCTTTTTTTCGTGTCTTCATCGAATGAGGTCTTGTGTCGTAAAATTTCACTTTGGGTATCGTGTCTAACGTTTATATCTTCTCTTCTTTTGTGAATCCAGTTCGACGGAGGAACATCTTTTTTTCAATTTACTTCGACTTTCTTTTGATTTCCTTATTTTAACTTTTATTACAGTATAGGTTTAGATGGATTATCGCTGTTTTTTGTTCTATTAACGACTTTTCTCGTAACTATTTGTATTTTAATAAGTTGAAGTTCAGTACACCAAAACCTAAAAGATTATTTAATCTGTTTTTTAATCTTAGAATTTTTTTTAATACAAGTTTTTTGTGTTTTGGATATTTTCTTGTTTTATATATATTTTGAAAGCGTTTTAATTCCTATGTTCTTAATCATAGGAATCTGAGGATCTAGAGAAAGAAAAGTACGGGCAGCTTATCAATTTTTTTTATATACTTTAATAGGATCTTTGTTAATGCTGTTGGCTATTCTTGTTATTTATTTTCAAATTGGCTCTACTGATTTACAAATCTTGAGGTACTCTAAATTTTCAGAATTTAAGCAAATTATATTGTGGATCTCTTTTTTTGCTAGTTTTGCTGTGAAAATACCAATGATACCTTTCCATATTTGATTGCCCGAAGCGCACGCTGAAGCTCCTACAGCAGGTTCTGTTATATTAGCAGGAATTCTGTTAAAATTGGGAGGTTATGGTTTTTTGAGATTTTCTTTACCTATGTTTCCTTGGGCTAGTATATTTTTCACACCTTTAGTTTTTATTTTGAGTCTTATTGCCATAGTGTATGCTTCTTTAACTACCTTAAGGCAAATAGATTTAAAAAAAATAATAGCCTATTCTTCTGTTTCTCATATGGGATTTGTAACTATAGGAATTTTTTCTTTAAATATTCAAGGTTTAGAAGGTAGCGTTATGTTAATGCTAAGCCATGGAATAATTTCGAGTGCTCTTTTTTTATCTATAGGCGTCTTGTATGATAGATATAAGACTAGATTAATTAAATATTATACAGGTTTAGTACAAGTAATGCCTATATTCAGTGTTTTCTTTTTATTCTTCACATTTTCAAATATAGGTTTTCCTGGAACTAGTAGTTTCATCGGGGAAACTTTAGTTTTGTTAGGGCTATCTCAAGTTAACATGACGCTAACTTTTTTTTCATGCATAGGTATAATTATAGGGGCAGCTTATTCTATTTGGTTATTTAATAGGATCAACTTCGGTTCTTTAAAACTTAATTATATAAATTTGTATCAGGATGTTTCGAGAAGAGAATTTTTCATATTGCTTCCATTAAGTATCTTAATCATTTGAATGGGTATATGCCCGTCTTCTTTTCTTAATGATTTACACTGTTCTAGTTTGAGTTTACTAGAATCCTTATACTAAAAACTAGAATGTTTACTATAGAATGAATAACTTTGCGTCTATCTGTCTTGTTTTTATTATTTGGCTTAACTTTTGAAATTGAAGTGATCGTTTTACTTCTAAGCTTTATGATTATTCATATTAAGGTGGGAGTCATTACAATACTATATGATTATGTCCACATAAAGAAAGTAAAATTATTATTTTTATCTTTGGTAAAAGTTTTATCAATTGAAGTATCTAAGTGTGTGGTGGAGTTTCTTTTATAGCAAAAATAATCTAAATGAATAGCTTAATTTATATGATATATCCAATTTTTCCTGAAATCTTTATTACTTTTGGGATATTTATATTACTTGTCTATGGTGTTTTGTTTAGTTCGTCTAGAGGTTATCCGCTATTAAATGTTAATTTAAGCTTAATTTCCTTACAAATTAGTTTATTCAGTTTCATACTGGCATTATATCAAGATTTCTATGATGTTTCAATTTGAAGTGGCCTTTTGGTAAGTGATTTTTTTACTTATGGAATTAAACCTTATCTTATATTCATGTTCGGAGGTTGAATAGTTGCAACTTACTTTTATGTTATTTATGAAAAACTAAATTCGTTTGAATATTGAGTCCTAGCACTAGTGGCATTACTTGCATTATTATTAATTATGCAAGCCTATGATCTTCTCACGATTTATCTATGCATAGAAATTCAAAGTCTTATTTTTTACATTTTGGCTAGTTTTAAAAGAACTTCAGAATTTTCGACGGAAGCTGGCTTAAAATATTTTATTCTTGGGGCTTTCTCGTCGGCATTACTTCTTCTCGGTATTTCGTTAATATATGGTTCGACGGGTTTAACAAATTTAGGAGATTTATCAAAGTTATTATCTGATTTTCTTATTGATGATCCGGTTTTAATTCTAAGTATTTTATCAGGGTTTGTTTTAATAATAGCATCTTTACTTTTTAAATTAAGTTCTGCTCCATTTCATGTATGATCTCCAGATGTATACGAGGGTTCTCCAGCATCAGTAACAGCTTTTTTTTCAATTATGCCTAAGTTATCAGTATTAACACTTTTATATAGATTCCTGATATCTAGTTTTCATGATTTCACTAATTATTGATATGGTCTGATACTTTTATCTATTTTTTTATCAATGTTAATAGGAGCATTAAGTGCTTTTAAGCAATCGAGATGAAAAAGATTTTTTGCTTATAGTTCTATAAATCACGTAGGTTTTTTCCTTATTCCTTTACTATTAGGTAATCAGGAAGGTATAAGTAATTCTATATTCTATGTAATTATATACATGATTACGATGTTAGGAAGTTTTTCGATAGTTTTAAGCATGCGTTTTTTTTCAAATAATTATCACTATCAAAGCAGATACTTAATAGATTTAGTGGGATTATCGCGATCAAACCCTTTTATGGCTTCAGGATTTACTTTAATGTTATTTTCAATGGCTGGAATACCTCCTTTAGCCGGATTTTTTGCTAAAGTTTCTGTTTTATTCCCAGCTTTACAAGCAGGTGCTTTTGGTATTTCGATATTTGCAGTTTTAATAAGTTGCATTTCTTGTTTTTATTATATCAAACTCATTAAGACCATGTATTTCGATAAATTTAGTAATTTAGCAATATTATATCCTCTAAGTAAATCAAATTCTTTAGTTTTAAGTTTAACAACTATGTTTATTTTAGTTTTTCTTGTAGATATAGAATTAGCTTCTTTATTCTCAACATGAGTTTCTTTGCCATTTATAAATTAAAAAATTACCGATGTATTTAATTGATAAAGTGCTAAAAATAATCTTAATGATATTGCCTCTTTTAATTGCAGTAGCTTATATGACTTTAGCGGAGCGTAAAGTTATGGCGGCTATGCAGCGTCGGAAAGGGCCTAATGTTGTAGGTATTTTTGGTTTATTACAACCTTTGGCTGACGGCTTGAAGCTATTCGTTAAAGAAACAATATTACCTTCAAGCGCTAATTTAACGATTTTCATATTAGCACCAATTTTAACCTTCTTATTAGCCTTAGTTTCTTGATGTGTAATCCCTATAGGAGAAGGTAAAGTGTATTCAGATTTAAATGTTGGGGTTCTATATATATTAGCTATATCTTCTTTAGGTGTTTACGGTATTATTACTTCAGGGTGATCTAGTAATTCAAAATATGCTTTCTTAGGAGCTTTACGATCTGCAGCACAAATGGTATCATACGAAGTCTCAATAGGACTGATATTAATAAACGTTTTGTTATGCACAGGTTCTTTAAATTTAAGCTCCATAGTATTAAGTCAACAATCAATTTGATTCTTATTACCTCTTTTTCCTATCTTCATAATGTTTTATATATCTATATTGGCTGAAACAAATAGAGCCCCTTTTGATTTACCTGAGGCTGAAGCTGAATTAGTAGCTGGGTACAACGTAGAATATTCAGCTATGGGTTTTGCCCTTTTCTTTTTAGGCGAATATGCTAATATGATTTTGATGTGCAGTTTATCGACAATATTTTTTTTAGGAGGTTGGTTGCCTATATATAATTGATCTTTATTTTATTGAATACCTCCGACTATTTGATTTGGCATCAAGACGACAGTTTTACTTTTCGGTTTTATTTGGGTACGATCTTCATTTCCTAGGTATCGTTACGACCAGTTAATGCGGTTAGGTTGAAAAATACTATTACCTCTTTCTCTAGGTTGAGTTTTTCTAATAGCTGGTATTTTATTAAGCTTTAATTGGTTGCCTTAAAAAAATTTTTTGGTATGAAATTAATTTATGACGAATACTCAATTATACTAATTTTTCTGTTGTTTTCTTCTTTCTTATCTTTGATTATATTTTTTTTATCTTACGTTTTAACTCCTCAAAAAGCTGATCAGGAAAAAATAAGTGCTTACGAGTGCGGATTTAATCCTTTTGATGATGCTAGGGCAACTTTTGATATTCGATTTTACTTAGTAGCAATTCTTTTCTTAATCTTTGATTTAGAAGTCAGTTTCTTGTTTCCTTGGTCTTTAGTTTTAGGTCAAATTTCTATCTCTGGTTTTTGAAATATGATCATATTTTTAGTTATATTAACTTTAGGTTTTGTTTATGAATGGTATAAAGGAGCTTTAGAATGAGAATAGTTTTGTTGAATTTTTAACTTTAGAGGTAAAAGGTTTATGATTACTCGACACCCTTTCCGAACTCGAAAGTAGTTTTATCCTCGCTAAAAATACTATTTATGGGAATCTTAGTAAGTTAAGCTTAAAAACAAATGAATATGACTGAAAATAATTTATTAATTATTTCAATACTATTTACTTCAAACAATATTTTTTATAGTATTAGTAATATCAAAGGAGAAGTTTTATTTTGAACTTCCTCCGGCTCTTTAAAGTTAAAAGGGTCGAAAAAAATAACTAGTACTTCGATATCTTTTAATCTCAAGAGTATTAAAGACTTTATAGAAAATTTAGATTATAATTATATTTTTGTAAAGATAAAAGGATTTAATAAAAATAAAAAGTATATTATTAAATTGTTAAATCAATCTTTCAGAAACATATTTTTAGTATATGAAGAAACTTTGTTTCCCCATAATGGTTGCAAAAAATCAAAAATTCGATGCTTATAAAAACGATATAGTTCAATTGGTTAGAACGTTGGAATCATAATCCAAAAGTTGTAGGTTCAAGTCCTATTATCGTTATGGGACTAGATAGCAGAATGGTTATGCATAGGATTGCAAATCCTAGAATGTTGGTTCGATTCCAATTCTAGTCTAATTCGAGAGGCTTAAATAATTAGATTACAAATATAAAAATATGAACGTTACTCTTCAAAGTGCAAAAATGATTGGTGCAGGCTTAGCTACCATTGGTTTAACTGGCGTAGGTGCCGGTGTAGGTATTGTGTTTGGTTCTTTAGTTATGGCTTATGCTAGAAATCCTTCTTTAAAACAACAATTATTCGGTTATACTATTCTAGGATTTGCGTTAACTGAAGCTGTTGCTTTATTTGCTTTAATGATGGCTTTTTTAATTCTTTTCACATAATTGTAGAAACATAGGGTATAACGTAATAAGGTTATCGTGTTTGCCTTGGGCGCAAAAAATTGTAGGTTCAAATCCTACTACCCTAAGCTTATTTTGGGTGAGTGGCTGAGCGGTTTAAAGCACCAATTTTGAAAATTGGCATAAAGTTAATTTATCATGGGTTCAAATCCTATTTCATCCGTTTGTCTTTTATTAATATGGTCTAGATAGCTCAGTAGGTTAAGAGCATAGGATTGAAGATCCTGAGGTCATAGGTTCAAATCCTATTCTGGACAAAAGTAACTATCGATGAAAGTTTATACTAGTAACCGTCCTATATCACCACATTTATCAATACATAGACCTCAAAATTCTTCTTTGAGTTCCATTTGACACAGAATAACTGGAGTTTTTCTACTAATTATTTTAAGTTCTTCAATTATAAATCTAAAACTTGTATTAAATTTTAATTTCTTTATTCAAATGGTTTATAATTCATATCATTATTTTTTTACTTTTTCTTACCTGCTTTTAGTACTTTTTTTTTCATATCATGCCCTTAATGGATTACGTCATATCTTATGAGACTTTGGTTTTTTGTTTCGTACTCAAAACTTAAGTTATTCTTTTTCTGTGATAGTTTTATTTTCTTTTATGATTTCAATGTTAAACCTAGGCATACTTTGTGAATGTTTTTAACTAAAGATAATAATAAAATACTTCTAAATACAAGAATCTCCTATACTCAACTAAAGTTCTTACGAATATACCGTTGAAGTCCTTACATTAAAAATAAACCTTGGTTTTCAATACATCCTGTTTCCTTAGATAATTGTGGGCCTATGATCTTAGATGCCTTAATTAAAATAAAGGAAGAGCAAGATTCTAGTTTAACATTTAGGCGATCTTGCAGAGAAGGTATATGTGGAAGTTGTTCAATGAATATAAATGGTATAAATACTTTAGCTTGTTTAAAGAATTTGAATACTAACTCTAAGTTCATAACTATTTATCCGCTTCCACATATGTACATAATTAAAGATTTAGTGCCTGATTTGTCCAACTTTTACAATCAATATAAACTAATAAGACCATGGTTAATAAACAACCAGACTAGGAATATTAAAGAATATTTGCAGTCAAAAAGAAAAAGATCTTTATTAGACGGTTTATATGAATGTATCTTGTGTGCTTGCTGTTCCGCTAGTTGCCCTAGTTATTGGTGGAATCAAGATAAGTATTTAGGTCCAGCTATATTATTACAAGCTTACAGATGAATTATAGATTCCAGAGATCTAAAAACAGACTCAAGACTTAATTTTTTAAATCATAAGATGCGGTTATTTAGATGCCATACAATTATGAATTGTAGCAAAGCTTGTCCTAAATATCTAAACCCAGGGAAAGCTATATCTTCTATAAAATATCAAATACTTAAAAATAAATAAAAAAGGGCGAAAAAAGGGATTTGAACCCTTGACCTACAGATTCACAATCTGTTGCTCAAACCTTACCGAGCTCTTTCCGCCTTAAATTGGTTAAATTCAGCGAAAATAACTCAATATGGTAGAGTATAATCTTGCCAAGATTAAAGTTGAGGGTTCAAATCCCTTTTTTCGCTATTAAAAAACCAAAAATGAATCCAGATATAATTCTTTTTTATTTATTTTCTATTTTCTCATTGATTTCTTCGTTGATGGTAATAGGTTTATCTAACGCAGTTCATTCAGTTCTATTCTTAATCTTAGTTTTTTGTAATATGGCTGGACTCCTCTTAATGATAGGCGCTGAATTTCTCTCTTTTTTGCTTTTAATTGTATATGTAGGGGCAATTGCTGTTCTTTTTCTTTTTGTTGTAATGATGTTAAATATAAAATCAGACTTTTTAAGGTTAAGCGTACATTCCATAGCTCCCATAGGATTGTTTATTTTTATAATTTTATTTAATCAATTTATGATTTCTATCTATGGATTTGAATTAGTAGGAACAGATGAAAATGATTCTAATCTAATTTCTTGAGTTCTTGAAAGTAATCACATGACCAATATTAAAGCTATTGGAAGAGTTTTTTATACTGAGTATGGTTTGCTATTTTTATTATGTGGTATAATTTTATTAATAGCTATGATAGGAGCTATTGTATTAACTATGCATCAACGCAGAGACGTAAAGAAGCAACGTATAGAGATACAATTAGCACGAAACCCTAATAAGATTATAAAATTTATTGAATTTCGAAATTAGTTATGGGTGTGACGGAAACGGAAGACGTGTTAGGTTTAGGTTCTAATTATTTTATAAATATTGAGAGTTCAAGTCTCTCCATCCATAATAACTCAAATCACCTTCAAGGTATGTTTATAATCTAAACATACCTTGAAGGTGATTTAAGTCTGAAAATAGAGTAAAAATTTCTCTAACTTTCCTAAGAGAGGTAGTAAAATTAAAAAATAGAAAAAGTAGAATAAGCTAGCTAATTGTCCGATTAAAATGTAAGGATCCTCTACCGGCATTCCACCAATTCATCCTAAGATCAAACAACAACTAATTAGAGTTCAATATAAGTATCTATATAGAGGTCGAAATCTTGAGCTTCGAATTTCCGTACTATGTATCCAAGGAAGTAAAGCTAGAATAATAATTGCAGAAACCATTGCTATTACGCCACCTAATTTATGAGGTATACTTCTTAATATAGCATAGAAAGGAAGAAAATATCATTCAGGGACTATATGTGCTGGAGTCACCATAGGATTAGCTTCAATATAATTGTCCGGATGGCCTAAAATATTCGGCGCAAAATAAATAAAAAAAGAAAAAAAAACGATAAAAATTGATAAACCTAGAAAGTCTTTAACTATAAAATATGGATAAAAATTTATCTTATCAACATTAGAATCAATACCTAAAGGATTTCCGGAGCCTCCTTGGTGAAGTATCGCTATGTGTATAAGTGATGCGGCTACAATTATGAACGGTAATATATAATGTAAACTAAAAAATCTATTTAAAGTAGCATTGTCAACCGAAAAACCTCCTCAAAGCCAAAGAACAATGGAATCCCCTATCAAAGGAATAGCAGATACTAAGTTAGTTATAACTGTAGCACCTCATAAGCTCATTTGACCTCAAGGTAAAACGTAACCTATAAAAGCGGTTATAATCATTAAAAGCAATATTAAAACTCCTAAAACTCAAGCTAAACTTCTGGGTTTTGTATATGAACCAAAATATAAACCTCTAAAAATATGAATATAGACGACAATAAAAAACATTGATGCTCCATTTGCATGAATATATCTCAAAAGCCATCCATAGTTTACATCTCGCATTATATGTTCAACACTATCAAATGCTAAATCTACATGAGGTGTATAATGCATAGCTAAAAATATTCCTGTTAAAATTTGTATAACTAAACAGATAGAAGACAAAAAACCAAAATTTCATGCGTAATGAATGTTAATAGGTGTTGGATAATCTATTAAATGGTTATTAATTATCGAAAGAAGTGGGCGCTTCAAAAATCTCATTATTTAAAGTATATCGTTTTCTTTTTGAAATTTTTAATTGCTCGCTACTGGACTTGAACCAGTAACTCTTAATTTGAGAACGGATTTTAAATCCATCGTGTTTCCCTAATTTCACCAAGCGAGCAATATTTTTATCTGGTGCAAAAGGGATCGAACCTTTATATGATGGCATCAAAAGCCAATGCCTTACCTTATTTGGCTATACACCAATAAATAAATATTAATTTATTTGAGCGAATAACGGGACTCGAACCCGCAAGTTACAGTTTGGAAAACTATTGAATTTACCAATTCTTCTATATTCGCATCTTATTATATTGTTTCAAGATATTCCCGTAGTACGACTTTATTTATACATAGAAGAGGAGATACTTTAAAATTATAGGTATAAAATCTTTTTAAATAAACAGCTTTTGCTAATTTATGACTTAAGAGGAGGGCTAATAATTTTGTTGTTTGTTGCTCTAATCGAATAGTAAAAACTATTTTTTTAGGATAGATTTTTTCATGATTTCTTATAAATAGTAAAGGAATTTTATCTGAAAGAGAAAAACTTAATTCCAAAAAATGATTTCCTAAGTTTTTGAAATTTAAGGCCAAATTTTTCGAATTCTTTTGAGTCTTAATACCTTTAACTAATTCATTAGATAGCGAGTCTAAAGAAGATTCGATCGAATTTTTTATAGAAGTGGATTGTTTAAAAAGCTCATCATATATAGATTTATTTAGTTTACTATGAACTAGAACACAAAAGGTTATAAAACAGATTAATATTAAAGCTTCTTCATTTAAAATTATTACGTTTTGGTAAACTAAGATAAAAGAGAATATAATTATAAAGCTAAAATTTAACATATTATGCAATTAATTTTTAAGTACCTCCTCATCAATATATTGATACAAACAAAAAAAGTCACACAACATCTACAAAGTGTCAGTACCACGCTGACGACTCGAATCCAAAATGATGTTGCTGAGTAAATTGATGTTGCAGTAAGCGAAAAAAGCAAACACTCAAAGATATTGTGCCTACTAAAACATGAAATCCATGGAATCCAGTAGCCATATAAAAAGTTGACCCGTAAATACCATCTGATAATCTGAAATCAGCCATATTATACTCATAGGCTTGTAAAGTTGTGAATATAATAGCTAAAATAATCGTTAAAAACAAACTTATGATTGCTTGAAATCGTAAATTTGAAACAATCGCGTGATGAGTCCAAGTAACAGTACAACCAGAAAGAAGTAAGATTAATGTATTTAGAAAAGGTACTTCTCAAGGGTCTAACACAATTATACCTTTTGGCGGTCAAATAGACCCAATTTCTACAGCTGGTGCTAAACTACTATGAAAAAATGCCCAAAAAAAAGCAAAGAAAAATAAAATTTCCGATATAATAAATAAAATAACACCAAATCTTAAGCCTTGTTGTACAATACCTGTATGATGACCTTCAAAAGTTGATTCTCTAATAACGTCACGTCACCAAACAAACATTGAAATTAAAAGAAATATGAAACTTAAAAAAAATAAAATTGTTCCGTTAATATAAGCATGCATATACATCACTCCGGTAGCAGTACATGAAAAGGCCGATAGCGAAGCTAAAAAAGGTCATGGACTAGGATCCACTAAGTGAAAAGGATGTCTTTGTGTCACCTTTGAAACTTTAAGGAGAGGCGTCATTTTTTATTACTTCTCTAGTCTTTTAAAAAAATTAGATAGAAATCTATTTAAAATTTTACCGTTTAAAAATTTGAACCGAAACAAGGCTATGAAAATAATAATTAACAATATAAGTTGAAAAAATGAAATTCTCATAGGTTATTCACTTAATTTATTTGAAAGTCAATTAATATAATTAGGTAAAGATACAGCTTCTACAACTATAGGCATAAACCCATGATTAATTCCACAAATTTCGCTACACTGACCATAGTAAATACCTTCTCTTTTAATAAAAAGAGACGCTTGATTTAATCTTCCAGGTATAGCATCGCATTTAACTCCTAAAGAAGGTACTGCTCAGCTATGTAAAACATCTGCTCCTGTTACAATTACACGTATATGAGTGTTTACAGGCACTACCATGCGATTATCAACTTCCAATAGCCTTAATTGACCTTTTTCCAAATCTTCTTCGGGCACCATATAGCTATCAAAATTTATGACCTCGCCTTCTTCGTTTGCGTAATCAGAATATTCATAACTTCAATACCATTGATGACCTAATGTTTTAATTGTAATAGCAGGCGATATGATTTCATCCATTGCATATAAAAGGGAAAAAGAAGGAATCGCTATAATTAAAAGAATTATAGCTGGAGTTACAGTTCAAATCATCTCAATTAGAGTCCCATGAGTTAAAGATGACGGTGTAGGATTTTGGTTTTTTTCAAAATGTCATAAAGTTCGGCTCAGCATTCAAGATACAAAAATAGAAATTACACATATGAAAAACATTAAATCATGATGTAGGTTTATAATACCTTCCATTATAGGAGTTGCTGGATCTTGAAATCCTAATTGCCAATCTTCTGCAACATCTGAATGAACAAAGGTTATAGGATTAAATAAAAAAATTAAAATTATTCTAAATAAATTAGCCATTTTTTTTCTCTTCTATAGATTCACATATTAAAGGCATCTCCTCAAATGTATGATAAGGAGGAGGCGAGGTAGTTACTCATTCTAAAGTGAAATCTCCGTAATCTGAAGAATCTTCGAAGTCTCAGGGAGAATTTACACAAGGATTGACAGAAGTTAACGATATATAAATTATATAGAAAAAAAATAAAGTTGAAAAAGAAGTTACGTATGAACCATAAGAAGCTACTAAATTTCAACCTGAATAAGCATCAGGATAATCAGGTATACGTCTAGGCATTCCGGCTAATCCTAAAAAATGCATAGGCATAAAAGTTAAATTTACTCCTAAGAAAGTTGATCAAAAGTGTATTTGACCGAAGAATTCTGGATATTGTAAACCAGTAATTTTTCCAAATCAATAGTAAAAACCTGCAAATATAGCAAAAACAGCACCCATTGAAAGAACATAATGAAAATGTGCTACTACGTAATAAGTATCATGTAAACTAATATCTAATCCTGAATTAGCCAAAACAATACCAGTTAATCCTCCTATTGTGAATAAAAATATGAAACCTATAGCAAACAACATAGGAGTCTTTAAATGAATAGAACCTTCTCACATTGTAGCTATTCAACTAAATATTTTGATACCTGTGGGTACCGCTATAATCATTGTAGCCGCTGTGAAATAAGCTCTAGTATCGACATCTAATCCAACTGTGTACATATGATGAGCTCATACAATAAAACCTAGAACCCCTATTGACACCATTGCATATACCATGCCAATATATCCAAATATGGGTTTTCTAGAAAAGGTAGATACTATATGGCTTACCATACCGAACCCAGGTAAAATCAATATGTATACTTCAGGGTGTCCAAAAAATCAAAAAAGATGTTGATATAAAATGGGATCTCCTCCTCCTGCAGGATCGAAAAATGATGTATTAAAGTTACGATCAGTTAATAACATGGTAATAGCACCTGCTAAAACAGGAACTGCTAATAAGAGCAAAAAAGCTGTCACGAAAATAGATCAAACGAATAAAGGTATCCTATACATGCTTTGGCCTGGACTGCGCATGTTTAAGATTGTCGATATAAAATTAACGGCTCCTAATATAGATGAGGCACCCGACAAATGTAAACTAAAGATTGCTAAATCAACTGCTCCTCCAGAATGACTTTGTATAGAACTTAATGGAGGATATACTGTTCAACCAGTACCAACACCTACTTCAACTAAGGCAGATAATAATAATAAACATAAAGAAGGCGGTAACAGTCAGAAAGATATATTATTTAGTCTCGGAAAAGCCATATCAGGACTTCCTATCATTATAGGAACCAATCAATTACCAAAACCTCCTATCATGACTGGCATAACCATGAAAAAAATCATTAAAAAAGCATGTGCTGTGATAAGGACGTTATATACTTGATGATTTCCTTGGAGTAAATGGTTGCCCGGCTGTGCTAATTCCATACGAATTAAGATGGACATGCATCCTCCAATTAAACCGGAAAAAGCACCAAAAATTAAATACAAAGTACCTATGTCTTTGTGATTTGTTGAAAATACTCAACGAAATACTCACTGTGTAAAGGAAAGTCTCATATTTTTAATTTGTCTTTACTTTACTAATCTTATTATTAGATCGAGAGAGACGGGATTTGAACCCGCAACTTTTAGTGCGACAGACTAACACTCAACCTTTAAGTTTCTCCCTCATAAATAATTATTTTTTTATTAAACTTAGTTTCAAATTTGATAGTTTCTTTATGTTAAAAAATATTAATGAAATTTGCTGATTAGTTAAACCTTCGAATTCAAATATTATTTTCCCGGGCCTAAAAAAAACAGCTTTACTAAAAATTGTTCCTTTACCTTTGCCCATTCTAGACTCAGAACTTAATTTAGTAAGATTGAGATTGAAAAAAATTAAATTTCAGAATTTAATCGATTTTTCATTTCTTAACTTCTTGATAGATTTGAGAATAAAACAATTTAAAGAATTTGCTGAAGTTTCTGTTATTTGACCAAATGAAGATACTTTTATTCCATAGGTACCGTATTTTAAAATATGACAAGAATGTTTACGAATTTTTTTGTAGTTATTATGCGTTTTTTTTTCTAAAAACATATTATATTAACAGAATTCGTAAAAAAGTCATATCTTTAGCCCGCAAGAACCATTTTTCGTGTAAAGTATATTATTACTGTAGCCAATATAGTTTTTAAGTGTGTTCAAGGGTAAATTCCCTTCTGAATATTGAATATTTTTAGCCATTTGTGTTTTTGAACTTTCTAATCTACCTGTTAAAGAGATTTTAAATCCTCGCAGTTTGATTTTTAAGATGCCTTTCTTATAAAAAATTATTTTTTCACAGCTCAAATGAGTTTTTATAAATCTCGAAATGTTTCAAATAACTTTTTTGGATGGCGTATTTAAATTTATTAAATGTTGAGCATATTTGACTATAAGATTATTGGATAAAGAATCTTCTACTTTATTAAAATATAGAGCCAAGATAAATTTTTTCGATAGCCAATTATTAAGCACATTAGGTATAACTTTAAAAATTGGTATATTTATTTTATTAGAAATTAAACTTGAGTAATGAATACTTAATCGAGTTTTGGATTTTCCTATTTTTCAGTCTTGAGAATTTAACGAAAACCCTTTAGAATTTAAAACTCTTTTAATTAACTTATTGGCTTCTAAATACTTAAAAAGTAAAAATGAATAAATAAAATAAGACTTTCCATAGAATTGTATACTAGAATCTCAAATTTGAATAATACCAAGCCTGAAACTGACAGGATTAATTTTTTGGGCCATATTAATTATTTTGGTTAAGTTAGATTAAAACATTTTGTTGAATATTTTCGTATTTGTTAAAAGCTTTATTGCTAAAGATTTTTTTAAACCGATCAGTCTGGTAATCTTCCAGAATATTCTAGAAAAATTTAAGGGCCAGCTTTAATACTTTTGATTCTTTCAGTATTTAAACAAGACTAACGTAGCTATTTGACAATGCTAATGGTTTAACAATCAATAGACCAGAGGTTAAAGTATTTCGATCCTCTCGTACTAGAAAAAAAGACCCTTATTTTTCAATCTCACAACAGATAGGGACCGAACTGTCTCACGACGTTCTGAACCCAACTCACGTACCTTTTTAACTAGCGAACAACTAGACCCTTGGAATCTACTTCAATTCCAGGATAAGATGAGTCGACATCGAGGTATCAAACCGTGACATAGATGCGAACTCGCAATCACGATGAATCTGTTATCCCTAGAGTTCCTTTTATCCGTTAAACGATATTAAATTCCACACTTGAATATCGGGTCAATATGACTGACTTGCGTCTCAATTCGATCTATCAATCTTAAAGTCAAGCAAATTTAAGTCATTATACATTTGAAACTTACCTTTGTACACCTCCGTTACTTTTTAGGAGGTACTCGTCCCAAGTAAACTTTCTTTTTCATAGTTTCTTTAATAGGTAAACTAATAAATAAGTAAAATATTATTTAAACAGAGTGGTATTTCAAGAATGTTTATACTTCCACTTATACTATACAGATTTATAATTTTTACAGTATGAAAATCAAGTAAAGGATCTAGGGTCTTTCCGTCTTGCTGTGAGTAACCTGCATTTTCACAGGTACTGTAATTTCGCTGAATTTATATTTAAGACAGTAAAACAATCGTTACGCCATTCATGCAGGACGGAATTTACCCGCCAAGGAATTTCGCTACCTGAGGATTCTTATAGTTAGAACCGCCGTTCACTTACTTTTAAAGATAAAGCTTAATGAAACTTTAACCCATTATTTTTAAGCACTGGGCAGGCGTCAGACTTTATACTTTTTGAAAAATTTGCAAAGTCCTATGGTTTTGGTAACCAGTCGTTGTTTTTTTTTATTTTACCTATGCTAAAAGGCACTTCTTATCGCGAACTTATGAAGTTAATTTGCTTAATTCCTTAAATATAATTTATTCATTCACTTTAATATACTCAATAGATTTTCCAGCGTCGGTTTAAGTACGGTCTTTAAAGCTATAATTTTTTCTCGAAAAGAAGAGTTTTTATTTTATTATGACCACCGTTTTTCTATCTCCACTTTTTTAAATGATATTAAATATCACATATAGCAGATTTTGTAGTAATTCCTGTCGAGTACTGTTTTCACAATTATTCTCCTCTTAAGGACCGATTAACTCAATGAACTTAAAATTACATTGAAAACCTTAAACATAAAGTGACTACGATTTTTTAACGTAGTTTACGCTACTCATGTCAGCATAAGCACTTCTGAATTTTTGAGTTAATTTTAAAACTAAAACCGAAATTTACAGAACGTTTCACTACCATCAAACTGATTTGATTCGTTGTTTCGATATATAATTTAAGCCTTCTTTATTTTAATCTTTAAAAAAATAATAATGAGCTAAAACGCTTTCTCTAATAAAAGGCTGCTTCTAAGCCTATTTATAAATTATTTGACTTTTTTAGAGACTTCTACACTAAATTTATACTTTGAAGATCTTAACATACGATCTGGGTTGTTGCCCTTTAGTCTTTAAACCTTATCGCCTAAAGACTGTCTATTAATTTTATTAAATCAAAATTGGAAGATAAATCAAATTGAGTAAATTAAAAATCCCCCGATTTAATTTGAACTTTACCTTAGATTTACTAGATAATTAATGCTGTACTAAAATACATTTCGTGAAAAACCGGCTATTTCCAAGTTTGATTAGACTTTCACTCCTAATCATAAGTCTTCTCTATATTTTGCTACATACAAGAGTTCGGTCTTCAAAAACTTATTAAAGAATTTTTAACCTGCTTACAACTAGATCACTTGGTTTCAGGTTTAATAAGTATTGCTTTAATTTAGCCTGTTTATAAATATTTAAACTCGCTATACTTATTAACTTACTGACTCATTATGCAAAAGGAATTTCGTTGTTTATAATTAAACTTCAAATACTTAAAAACATTCAATTTAAAGTTATGACCTTTCGGAATTTTTCGTCTTTTTTTCACAATACTCGTTCACTATCGATTAAAAAAAGTTAAGAAGCTTAGAAGGTGGTCCTCCTTAATTCACACAAGAGAAGAACTTCGCGTTACTTATAAAAGTTAAACTTCTAACTTATTACAGGACTTTTACCTCTTAAAGTAGTCTTATAAGTTAAATTATTAAATTTTAAGCTTTAAATCGTTTTTACTCACCGTTAATAACGATTTCTCGGTTGATTTTTATTAATGTTACTAAGATGATTCAATTCACATTATTATAAATTTTATCTTATATAGAGTTTACTCATGGGGAATTTATAAATCACAAGCCAATGCCTACCCATAAATTTTCGCAGCGAAGCGCCCCTTTCACATTTTTTATCAAGATTTCTATTAAATGCCTAACATAAAAATTTTTAATTAACTTAACCAAAAACTTAACCTTTCATAAGATTTGTTAATTCTACGGCTATAGTGCTACGTATTCTATAATAAATTACTAAGATTGCTAAACCTATAGAGGATTCCGAAGCTGCCACAGTTAAAATAAGAAGAGAAAAAATTTGGCCCACAATATCGTCTAAGTACATCGATAAAAAAATTAAATTAAAACTAACAGAAAGAAACATCATTTCTAATGACATTAACATAACTAAAATATTTCTTTGATTCAAAAATATACCTAGTATACTTATCAAAAAAAGTACTATGGATACATTCATATAGTTAAGAGAAGTAATCATTTTTAAAGTTTTCATTTTAAATTAGGATAGTAGAGGCTTTTTGATTTTTGTCCAGCAGCAGGTTCCCCTACGGCTACCTTGTTACGACTTCACTTCAGTTTTTCTATTACCTTAAATTATATATTAATAAGCTTCTAGTAATAAGAATTTCCATAGCGTGACGGGCGGTGTGTACAAAACCTAAGAATCTATTCACCGCAACGTTCTTATTCACGATTACTAGCAATTCCAACTTCATATTTTCGAGTTTCAGAAAATAATCCGACTAAAGTTCCAATTTAAGGTTTGCTCAGATTTACTTCTTTGCTTCTTGTTAAAAGAACTATCGTAGCACATGAGAGTAGCCCAACTTATAAGGGTCATGAAGACTTGACGTCATTTTCAACTTCCTCCAAAATATCTTTGATAGTTTGCATTCCAAAATGCATAAAAGTTTTGTCCGTTTATTGGAATAAACCAAACGTCTTAAGACACGGACTGACGACAGCCATGCAACACCTGTAATTAAATTATGCAAAAGTTGGTAAGATTTCGCGCGTATTATCGATTTAAACCACATGCTCCACTGCTTGTGTAGGTTCCCGTCAATTCCTTTGGGTTTTAATTTTGCAATCGTAGTCCCCAGGCGAAGTGCTTAAGGCGTTAGCTAAATTAATGAAAAGAATTCAATAATAAGCACTCATCGTTCAGGGTGTGGACTACAGGGGTATCTAATCCCTTTCGCTACCCACACTTTAATATTGTAGTGTCAGTATTAATTTAGGTTATTGCTTGCGCTATCGAAGTTCTTTTAAATATTAAAACATTTTACCGTTACACTTAAAGTTCCATAACCTTCAATTAAACTCCAGAAAACTTTGATTGGAAAAAATTCAGAGAATAAATCTAAGATTCAAATAAGTAATAAAGTTTTCCACCTAAATATGCTTTACGCCCAATAAATCCGAATAACGTTAACCCTTCCCGTTTTACCGCGGCTGCTGGCACGAAATTAGCCAGGATTGTTACTCATTTAATCATTATTAGTTATAAGTTTTAGTGCTTTACGATACATTGCCTTCCTCACACATATAGTTTAACTGAGTCAAGCTTTTGCTCATTGCTCAATATTCCTCACTGCTGCCTTAAATATAAAGTTTGGACCTTATCTCAATTCCAATGTGGCTGTTCATCCTCAAAGATCAGCTAAGGATCATAAGCTTGGTAATCTTTTAAATAACCAACTACTTAATCCTATTATAGACTATTCTTAAAACAAATAAATTTTAAGTATTCAACTAAATCTTAAGGTTAATTTCTATATATTACTCACCCGTTCGCTACTAATTTATAATTGAAAAAATTCGTTTAACTTGCATGTGTTAAGTCAACTATTAACGTTCATTCTGAGCCAGGATCAAACTCTCTTATTTTTTTAATTTAATACTAAAAATTGTATCTAACTATCCTATTAATATAATTTATGGAGAAAACTATTATATCACCTTTTCAAGCTATACAAAGATCCACTCTCAGTATTGACAAAATTTACAATTATTGATTTATTTAAAAGCAATTTTTCTTTACGCATAAAATGCAAGAGTCCATTATACTTGATACAATTATTATAATTTACTCTACATAAATTTTCATTATTTAAAATATATCGTTTTTTTTTTCGAGTTTTGTATTGACCTAACTCTTTATCAAGCTTAAAATTTGACATTATCAACATAAATAAATTTACGGGAATAGGATTTGAACCTATAATCTTAGATCATGAGTCTAATGAGTTAACCTATTTACTCCATCCCGCTTTACTCCTAGTGAGATTTGAACTCACATTAACGTCACGAAAAAACATTGTCTTAACCAAGTTAAACGATAGGAGCTTTTTATTTTAAGAAAACCTCGTGCCATATTTAGAACGGGATCTTTTTCGGCCTTGAACTCCATGCAAATCATAAACCCCTCTTATACAATGGTATTTAACACCAGGTAAATCTTTTACTCGACCTCCTCGGATCAAAACTGTCGAATGTTCTTGTAACATATGACTTTCTCCTGGTATATATCCTATAACTAATCTATTATTTGTTAAGCGCATCTTAGCTACTTTACGATCTGCGGAGTTAGGTTTTTTAGGCTTTGTCATATAAACTTTAATACAAATACCTTTTCGCTGCGGACATCCCTCTAGAGACACTGATTTACTTTTGTTGAATCTCATTTTTCTAGGCTTTTTTAGCAATTGTTGTATAGTTGGCATTTTCAGAGTTTTTAATTATATAACACAGAGATAAGAAGATCAATTCTATAAATGTAGAACTAGTCAAAAGTAAAACAAACTGTAAATACAAATCTGGAGGAAATAGTAAAAACAAAAGAAAAATGAAAGAAAATAAAATTTGCTTCTTTCATTTCTTGACTTCGTTATATACGTTGTTTAGATTAGTTATTATCAAAACTTTTACTAAGATGATAGATAATCAATAAACAATAGAAGAAAGAAGACATTTCGTAGCTAAAATTCAATTTATATAATGCGTAATACGTAACTCAATTTGTACCATTAAGAGACTTTGGAAAGAACTAATTTTTCAAGATAATAGAAAATTGAATAAGTTAGGTAAAAAACTTAAATGTAAAAAAGTAAAAAAAATTACATAAGTTAAAGTTGAACACTTAAATATCTTAAATAAAATACATGTCTGATAATCATAAAAGCCCATTTTCATGAAAGATAACAAATGGTGCAAGAATAAAGGGTATACCAATAAAAGTGAATTATAAAAAGATAACATCCATGCTATATCAATCAAATCTGTTACTCGAGTAGCTAATAACTTTTTTGCAGAAAATTTTAAAAAAGGGTAAATTTCAACTACAAGTATAATATCAATCTTTACAAGAGTTAAAGCTATGCAACTGATAAGACTAAAAATAATATAGAAAAAGCGATAACAAAACTCTGTAATATATATTTGAAACAAATTGATTATTACCTTTTCACTTTGAGTGTATCAGGACTCGAACCTAAAATCTTTAAATTAAAAGTTTATTGCTTTGACCTACTAAGCTATACACTCTCCTACAAGAAGTGTTCGGAAAGAATTGAACTTTCAATCGTTAAATTCGTAATTTAATGCTTTCTCCTAATTAAGCTACGAACACTCCATTGAGCAATAATGGACTTGAACCATTAACTTTTTCAATGTAAACGAAACACTCCACCGCTTGAGTTAATTGCCCCTCCTTTTTTTGCTAACGCTTGAAAAACTTTCCGAATAGGATTTGAACCTATAACTAAATGGTTAACAGCCATACGCTCTACCGTTGAGCTACCGGAAAATTTTTTAAATAATGCGTTTTGAAGGAATTGAACCTCCGATATTCAATTTAGAAGATTGATGTTTTATCCATTAAACTAAAAACGCTTAGTTCTAAAAATTTCTCGGTGAAGAGAGTAGGATTCGAACCTACGAGTAATTATTGAATTAATAGATTTACAGTCTACCGCTTTAAGCCACTCAGCCATCTCTTCAATCTAACTTTATCATATTTATGAGAAGAATGGGATTCGAACCCATGACATAAATTATTTACTATGTGACGATTTAGCAAACCGTTGTTTTAAACCACTCGACCACCTTCTCTTTCTCCCCTCCTATAGTAAACGTTTTTTTCCTCTCGGGGTCTTTTTTTTCAAAAGTAATAGCCATTACTTTTGAAAAAAAAGACCCCGAGAGGAAAAAAACGTTTACTATAGGAGGGAAGAAAACCCCCCCTCCCCCTTCTCTCTCTCTTTTTTTCTAAACCTGAGAACTATAATACTTATTATTATATATTATATAATATATAATATATAATATATAATATATAATATATAATATATAATATATAATATATAATATAT